CTTTGTTAGTGCCATCTCCAATGTAATAGTTGATGAATCAAAAACTTTCAATTGAACTTATTCTTTGAATTTAGATTTTTTCTTTTTTCTTTCCAAATAGAAACTTAGGTAAGTGCTTTAGAAACATATGTATAAAAAGAGCATATTTTATTTAGCTCATTCATGCCTACTCTAACTAGTTATTTCGGTTTTTTACTCGCGGCTTTAACTATTACTTCTGCTCTATTTATAGGTCTAAACAAGATACGACTTATTTGAAATTAATTGAATGAACAACTCAAGAAATCCTTTTGTGGAATTCCATCCATTTACTAGAGCAATTTATAATTTTTTGTTATTAAGATTCGATTCAGGGGCAATTCAGATTAATATTTTAGGGGTAGATATTACCTTTCTTTTTTTTCAAACGAATTGATTGAAATGATTGAAGTTTTTCTATTTGGAATCGTCTTAGGTCTAATTCCTATTACTTTGGCTGGATTATTTGTAACTGCATATTTACAATACAGACGTGGTGATCAATTGGACCTTTGATTAATTAACAAATCTTTTTTTGATTGACCTCCTCTTTTCTCTAATCCACAGGAGGTCAATTTTCGATTCGATTTTTGTTCATTTATTTAAGTCTAATTCGAAAATTCAATTTTACCTAACAAGAATGGAATCACGCTCTGTAGGATTTGAACCTACGACATTGGGTTTTGGAGACCCACGTTCTACCGAACTGAACTAAGAGCGCTTTCTTATCACAATAGCTAAGGCTGGAAAGAACAGGGTTTTTTATAATATAACTCTAAACTCTATCAACATCCTCCATGGATATATTATCTATCATATAGAGTATCATAAAAAAAATAAATTACGTAGCGTATGTCCAATTTTAATCAAAATTTAAAAAAATTCCTCCTTACTTCTCCGAGTAAAAGTAATTAGGTAGGGATGACAGGATTTGAACCCGTGACATTTTGTACCCAAAACAAACGCGCTACCAAGCTGCGCTACATCCCTTTCAAGTGGGTTTTATAGTTTAATTGTAAGGAATCTTTCTCTTGTTTTCCATATCCTTTACCATATAAATAGAAATTTCTATTTATGTATATGATAAACCTGTTGTAAACTAAAAAAATATTTTTTGGGAATGTTCAGTTCAGCAGGAAGGGATATCTTATTCTTTTTCTTAAAAAAATATCTTATCTACTAAGTATTAAATAAAATAAACGAATATATAAATGAAATTATATTATTATTGTACATTTTTATTTGACTTATACAAACGCAAGTAGTCTTTAACTTTAACTATCATATATACATCGGATGATAGATTAGATATGGATTACTTTTTTTTACATTAAAGACAAAAAATTAAAAAGGAGAATTTTAAATGCGAGATTTCAAAACATATCTTTCCGTGGCACCGGTACTAAGTACTTTATGGTTTGGGTCTTTAGCTGGTCTATTAATAGAAATAAATCGTTTTTTCCCAGATGCGTTGACATTCCCCTTTTTTTCATTCTAGTTATTTATTGATATGGGAAGGGCTTAACGAAAATTGAGAATGAAATGCTGTGATTAAAAATATCGTTAAATTTTGAATTTGATTCCGTAGTATTTCTTTACTTAACTTATATATTATTCTTATTCGATTGGTTTGAAAAAAATCTTTCGAATTCTATTTCTAGTTAGCAACTTCTATTTTTGCAACTTTTCTATTTAAAGAAAAAATAGAAAAGTTGCTTGAATCAAATATACAAAGGAGGTTCATGGCTAAGGGTAAAGATGTCCGAGTAAAAGTCATTTTGGAATGTACTGGTTGTGTTCGAAAGAGTCTTAATAAGGGATCCAGAGGTGTTTCCAGATATATTACTCAAAAGAATCGACACAATACGCCTAGTCGGTTGGAATTACGAAAATTCTGTTCCTATTGTTACCAACATACAATTCATGGAGAGATAAAGAAATAGATCGAACCGGGCGTCTGTATATTCTCCTTTCAAGTAAGCAGACAAAACAAATTTCATTATATAATATAGGATTTTTTTATAGAAAATCTATTATTATAATTAAAGTTAAAGATTTCATATTATTATATATAATATATAAATTTCATATTATTATATATAATATATAAAATAGAAATAAACAAATCGAATCCTATATTTGGCTGTACCTAAAAAAAAGAAGAATTAAGAAATAGGATTTTCAGTATTAAGGAATAAACTAAAAAAACTATGGATAAATCTAAGCGACCCTTTATTAAATCCAAGAGATCGTTTCGTAGGCGTTTGCCCCCGATTGGATCGGGGGATCGAATTGATTATAGAAACATGAGTTTAATTAGTCGATTTATTAGTGAACAAGGAAAAATTTTATCTAGGCGAGTAAATAGATTGACCTTGAAACAACAACGATTAATTACTATTGCTATAAAACAAGCTCGTATTTTATCTTTGTTACCCTTTCTTAATAATGAAAAACAATTTGAAAGAACCGAGTCGACTACTCGAACTGCTAGTTTTCGAACCAAAAATAAATAAAAAAAATAGAGTTATTCTTTTTCTTTATTTAATATTGAATGGATTGCGGTTTTGTTCTAAAAAAATAGGAGAATCTAGAAGAATCTAAATTTGATTGTCACGTCGTAAGATAAATAAGATAATATAAAAATTGGGAATTCTTTTTTTTTGAATGGATTTGTTGTATTTCTATTTATCGTATTTTTTCAGACTAATATCTACTCTATACTCCCGGAGAATAAACTCCGGGGAACTTAATTTAAATCATTTCGAGGTATTCTTTCGAATCTTCGTTTTTTATCATCTCATTGTAAATCATATAAATACAATTTCTATTTAATATAGCTATTTGTGCAAGTATTTTACGATTAAGAAGCAACTGTCTCTTGTACAGATCGTGTATAAATTTACTATAGTTATAGTATACCCCCCTTTCGCGAATTACTGCGTTTATCCGAGTGATCCACAAACGACGAAAATCTCTCTTTTGCTTATCTCTATCCCGGTGGGCCGAAACCAGAGCTCTTATTTTCTGTTGAGCAATAGTTCGAGTAAGCCTTGAATGAGCCCCTCGAAAGCTTGATCCAAATAAACGAATTTTTTTTCTTCGTCTTCGAGCTATATATCCTCGTTTAACTCTAGTCATTGAATAAATAAAACTTTGATGAATAACTAATTTATTTTCTTTCGTTGAGTTATTCTTTTCTCCTCCTGATCTATTAATAACAAAACGGATTTTTCCAATGTATAAAAAAAGAATTCCAATGGCTTTTGCTACTATAACCTTCCCAACCACTATTTTGTTTCGACATTTGGTCTTGAAACAAGAAAAAAAATAAAAAATGAATTGTATTAATTAATGTATCAACAAAACAATGTATCAAAGTAAAAAAAAAAATAGATAAATTCAAATAGGGATAATTAAAGAAATAGTGGGTTCCTTCGTTTCTATGGTTACTTTTTAAACGGTGAGGTCCTTTCTATACACCGGAGCCCTTTACTTCATTTCCATAATTTTATTGATAACTTGTACAGTTCAAACTTTTTGGCTCTACCCATGAATTCTCCAGTAATAGGTCTTTCACAACGAGATCCACCTATACAGTAACGGTATTTAATTTGGAAGATTAGCTGGATAGCTGACCCTGTTAGTCCGTTCTTGCAAGAATGGGAGCAGAATTTTTTTGCTCTTAAAATAAGATTCCCTGCTAAATGGATAACGTTCGGTACCGATGGGAAGTTTTTTCTTATTTTAAATCCGATTTATACCAACAGAAACCATAAATTTCATACCCAATAGATGAATGGATCTTTTTCATTTTATTAATTGTAGAGAGTGATTCTCAATTATTCACCAGTACGGATCATTGATACTGGAAAAATTATTTCCTTTCGTTTGTTTTTGTTCCAGCTCATAATCTGAACGAGTCACACATACACCCTAGTACACGTTCCTCGACGTTGAGGGCATCCCCGAAGAGCGGGGGATTTCGTGATATTTCTGATTGGCTGTCTTGTGTTTCTAATAAGTTGTTTAATAGTTGGCATGTTGAATCATATACATAATAGGCTGGTTTAGATCAATCCTAACCGAATGTATTTCTAGTTAATAGAATATTCAACCCAGACTGATAAACCTCGTAATAAGAAAAAATTCTATAATGTTAAACTATTTTTATTCGTCTTATTCGACCGCTACAAGATCAACAATTCCATGAGCTTGGGCTTCTGTTGCTGACATAAAAACATCCCTTTCCAGATCCTCGGATATAACCCATAAAGGTTTGCCCGTTCGTTGTACATAAACCCTTGTGAGGGTTTCGCGCAATTTTAATAGTTCTTCCGCTTCCAGGAGAAATTCTCCCGTTTGGGCTTCATAAAACGAGCTTGCGGGTTGATGAATCATTACCCTGATGATATACCATAAAAAAATTTCTTCTATCTCGGACAATTAGGCGAAGAGAAGAAATACGGAATAACAATAAAATATAGAATTGAACAACCGTACGTGCATCTTTTTCGCATTGCATACGGCTCGACAATGGAATTTACTTTTCTTTTACCGTTGAAGAAATCGATAGAATCGATCAGATCCAGATCAGTAAATTATCCAATTACCACCCTTCTTTTCGTAGGAACTCAAAAATACTATGATGGCTCCGTTGCTTTCTATATTTATTTTATCTGTAATTCAGCAATCCCAAAGTTTCTTTTTGATCCGAAAAAGAAAGCAATTTTTTTGTACTCTATTCAAAAGTCTTTTTCTATGAAAAAAAGTTTGTGACGCTGAAATGGACTCCTGATAGAAAATCTGGAATACTCTTCATTTCATACTACTCTTTCGATACATAATCAAATGTTTTAAAACTCAAATAGAAAAACGGGTCTCGTATCGAATTCAAAGTGCCATGCTATTATTACTTAATATTAATATTTCATATGGTGAAGGCATAGTCTTCTTTTTTCACTCAAACTAAAAACTCATTGGCGCCAAGCGTGAGGGAATGCTAAACGTTTGGTAATTTCTCCTCCGACCAGTATAAAAGATCCCATTGAAGCCGCTAATCCCATGCATATTGTATGTACATCTGGTCGCACAAATTGCATGGTATCATAAATAGCTATTCCGGGTATTACCCACCCGCCTGGAGAATTTATAAACAAATACAAATCCTTGGTATCATCCTCGATACTGAGATATACCATAAGACCAATAAGTTGATTTGAGATCTCGCTATCGACTTCTTGACCTAAAAAAAGTAATCGTTCTCGATAAAGTCGGTTGATTAGGGTAAAATGATATCCCTTAGGAACCGTACATGCACCTTTTGATGCATACGGTTCAAAAAAAATTGTGAAAAAAATCAATGTGTAGATTCTATAATAAAAAAAAACAAAATAGAATTGACTCATTTTATCGAACTTACTTTTCTTTGATGTATCATATCATCGAAATCCAATACAAATCACGATGGTATTTTCTTGTTTTTGAATGGGTCGCCTTAATTTTTTTAGGTTTATGCTCTACTCCGGGTAAAGATCTGTCCGATTTCTATTTGCCCGTATAGGACAAATGTTTCCAATACCACTTGTTTTTTGCTTAGAATTTATCGTTTTTTATTTATTTCATATCTTTTCTTTCATCAGTTTCAATATTTAACCTATTCATTTCTTTATTCGAGTTATTAAGATTGAGATCGCTTTTTTTCTATTTATTTTTAATTTCAAATCGAAAAAATTAAAAGTTTAAAGTAAATAAACTAGATAATACAAGTAATAATCTGCAATATATTACCAATTGCGATTAGGCTTTTTATAAGCGGAGCCTGGATACTTTATTTTGTTGGTCCAACCGAGCCAACCATAAAAAATTATAACTGATAATATTAATCTAAATCCCCCTAAAACTAAAAAATAGATTTAATTGCATTTCACGCTCCAAATTTTGGATGATTCAATCAATCTTTCTTGGGCGAAAGGGAGGATATCTCAATCGGAAAAGAGAATGGGGAAATCCCATATGACCCAATATATCTGACAAGTCGCACTATACGTCAACCCAAGATGCATCTTCCTCTCCAGGACTTCGAAAGGGAACTTTTGGAACACCAATAGGCATTAAATGAAAAAAAAAATGAATTACTCTATTTCACTTTGATGTGGAAACGTAATAATTTTTGTCTTTATAATATCAAACTTTATTCTATTTTATTTTCTGCATAAATTAGAAAGGTTTAGTTTTCAAAGACAAAATAAAGGAAAATTTTTACCAATATAACCTTCCAATAATAAAGGGGTATGAAAGCATTTCCTAGTAGATAATGGTCTAAACTCCCCATTGCGTATTGCTACTTATCGAGTATAGAATATATTTGTTTATCTTTGTTCCTACAAACAAAATTGTTCCATTATTACTATTACCAACAGAATAGAACAAGCAGTAACCCCTATTCCAAGGTAATCCATTGAACAAAAGGAAGGGGTCCATTGCATAGTAATAGTCTTTTCCAATGCAATAAAGTAACATAGTGTTATTTTTTTTTGATAAAGGGGTATTTCCATGGGTTTACCTTGGTATCGTGTTCATACCGTTGTATTGAATGATCCCGGCCGGTTGATTTCTGTCCATATCATGCATACAGCTTTGGTTGCTGGTTGGGCTGGTTCAATGGCTCTATATGAATTAGCAGTTTTTGATCCCTCTGACCCCGTTCTTGATCCAATGTGGAGACAGGGTATGTTCGTTCTACCTTTCATGACTCGTTTAGGAATAACCAATTCATGGGGCGGTTGGAGTATTACAGGAGGAACTGTAAAAGATCCCGGCATTTGGAGTTACGAAGGTGTGGCCGGAGCGCATATTATGCTTTCTGGCTTGTGTTTTTTGGCAGCTATTTGGCATTGGGTGTATTGGGATCTAGAAATATTTTCTGATGAACGGACAGGAAAGCCTTCGTTAGATTTGCCTAAGATTTTTGGCATTCATTTATTTCTTTCCGGGTTGGCGTGTTTTGGTTTTGGTGCATTTCATGTAACAGGCTTGTACGGTCCCGGAATATGGGTGTCCGATCCTTATGGACTGACTGGAAAAGTACAACCTGTAAGTCCAGCATGGGGTGTGGAAGGTTTTGATCCTTTTGTTCCAGGAGGGATAGCCTCTCATCATATTGCAGCAGGAACATTAGGCATATTAGCTGGTCTATTCCATCTTAGCGTCCGTCCGCCTCAACGTCTATATAAAGGATTACGTATGGGCAATATTGAAACGGTTCTGTCTAGTAGTATCGCTGCTGTCTTTTTTGCAGCTTTTGTTGTTGCCGGAACTATGTGGTATGGTTCAGCAACTACTCCGATCGAATTATTTGGCCCCACCCGTTATCAATGGGATCAGGGATACTTTCAGCAAGAAATATACCGACGAGTAAGTACTGGGCTAGCCGAAAATCAAAGTTTATCAGAAGTTTGGTCGAAAATTCCCGAGAAATTGGCCTTTTATGATTACATTGGGAATAATCCGGCGAAAGGAGGATTATTTAGAGCGGGCTCAATGGACAACGGCGACGGAATAGCTGTTGGATGGTTAGGACACCCTATTTTTAGAGATAAAGAAGGACATGAACTCTTTGTACGTCGTATGCCTACTTTTTTTGAAACCTTTCCGGTCGTTTTGATAGATGGGGACGGAATTGTTAGAGCTGATGTTCCTTTTAGAAGAGCAGAATCTAAGTATAGCGTTGAACAAGTAGGTGTAACTGTTGAGTTTTACGGTGGTGAACTCAACGGAGTCAGTTATAGCGATCCTGCTGCTGTGAAAAAATATGCTAGACGTGCTCAATTGGGTGAAATTTTCGAATTAGACCGTGCTACTTTGAAATCAGATGGTGTTTTTCGTAGTAGTCCGAGGGGTTGGTTTACTTTTGGACATGCTTCCTTTGCACTACTCTTCTTTTTCGGACACATTTGGCATGGGTCTCGAACCTTGTTCAGAGATGTTTTTGCTGGCATTGACCCCGACTTAGATCTTCAAGTCGAATTTGGCGCATTCCAAAAGATTGGGGATCCAACTACAAGAAGACAAGGAGTTTAATCCAATATTGCTTTGTTCTTTTTTGCTTATATTTTGATTTTATTTTTACATTACATAGGATATGAGCACAATCTTGATTTGAATCACCGTCCCCTTTTTTGTTTACTCTTTCTTTTTTATCATTATCGGGAAACTAATCCCAATTAAACAGGTATGGAAGCTATAATTGTAAACCACAATTGAATTTATGGAAGCCTTGGTTTATACATTTCTATTAGTCTCGACTCTAGGGATAATTTTTTTCGCTATCTTTTTTAGGGAACCCCCTAAAATTCAAACTAAAAAGATGAAATGATTTTTCATTATCTCAATTGAAGTAATGAGCCTTCCCATTAGGTAAGGCTCATTACTTCGACTAGTCTCCGTGTTCCTCGAAGGGATCTCTTAGTTGTTGAGAGGGTTGCCCAAAAGCGGTATATAAAGCATACCCCGTAAAACTGACAAGTAAACCAGATATAAAGATGGCGATTAGGGTTGCTGTTTCCATTATTAGATAATTTTTCTTTTTATAATTTTAAGACCACAATGGATCTATTCTAAAATAATTTATTTACAACATAATGGTATACAAAGTCAACAAATCTCAATGAATATAATCGGATTTATGGCTACACAAACGGTTGAGGGTAGTTCTAAATTTCGTCCAAAACCTACTACCATAGGGGTTTTATTGAAACCGTTGAATTCGGAATATGGTAAAGTAGCTCCTGGATGGGGAACTACGCCTTTGATGGGAGTTGCAATGGCGTTATTTGCAGTATTCCTATCTATTATTTTGGAAATTTATAATTCTTCTGTTTTACTGGATGGAATTTCAATGACTTAAATCCACAACAAAATGAAATTGAAAAGAAGCAGTATATTCTGATTTTTCAATAGAAAGTGAATTTTTAGGATTCCGATTTCTATTTTTTAACCCCCCTTTTGGTAGTTCGATCGCGGAATTTCTTTATGTATTTCCGGAATATGAGTGTGTGACTTGTTTATAATTGATCCTATTGATAATACAGAATAATGAGTCTGTCATCTTATCTTGATAGAGATGGTTCTACCTCGTCTGATATTTCTTTTGGTATTTGAAACACGGAATAGCTAAAATAGATCAAGAAATATTTGACCTATGATTCATATTTAATATTCAAACCTCGAGATCGGATTCAAAAAAATTTCTTTTCAAAGAAAAAGGAGAAGTTAGAAATCGAAAGATTTTTCTTATTTCAAACTCTTTAATTTATGCCTATTTTCTTTAACCAACAAACAAATTTTTTTGTATTATTAACCATAATACCTATCTTATTGATTGAATAAGTGATAATCCAATGGTTCTTACTCAAAAAATCATTGTGCTTAGCTTTAGCTTTGGGTTTTTTATTAAATCATCGTGGTTTTAGTATGAATCTGTGGGTTCAATCAAGTCCTAGGGTCTTAACAAGAGAAATTCCTATCAATGATAAAAAAAACAAAAAGCCACATTATAAAAAAGGTAAAATCAAAGAAAAAAGGAAAAGAGACTATTCAAGAGGCCCGTAGTAAGAATTAATAAAAAGACGAATGAGCCGACTTGATATTTTGGCATTATCACTACAAAGAAGAACTCGCATATTTAGATTCTTTTCTATATTCTGAAAAAAGAAAATAGGCGATTAATAAGTTTTAAACTTTCTATTCTATATATTTTAAAGTAAAATCAGTATTAATCATTATTTGGGTGGGTCTGCTTGAGCTGTACGAGATGAAAGTCTCACATACAGTTCTTGGGGGGGTTCATAAGTTATCTATCTCAATAAAGTCTATGATTGGTTCGAAGAACGTCTCGAGATTCAGGCGATTGCGGATGATATAACTAGTAAATATGTTCCTCCTCATGTCAACATATTTTATTGTTTAGGGGGAATTACGC